CTCCGACACTTAAGATGGATAAATATGTATCATGATCTATACTATTTATTTTTCAATATAATAAATAAAATATGTATGTCGACCCATATCAATTAATTTATAGAATATATACTCACATAAATTACTTATGTGCCAGGAACCAGATTTGAACTGGTGACACGAGGATTTTCAGTCCTCTGCTCTACCAGCTGAGCTATCCCGACCATTCACGACGCATCATCCTAATTTTATTTTAATATAGGACTTGGATCTATGTCAATTACAAAAATGAAAAAAGTATTACAAAGTATTATACAGTCCCTGATAGGATTTCTTAGATCTTTAAAAATTTATTTTTAAAGTTTCAGTACAAGTAATGGTATGTATTGTTAATTATTCAAATTTTTAATTGGGGATTCCTTGCTCAACGCTGTTCATTTGTACGTGTATCATATATATCATACACAAGGCTTGTGATAAGAAAAAAATTTACGCTCAGATACGGTTGTGAAAGAGTATAATGAGAATGAATGAGAAACATAACGAATTTTGAATCCCTAACAAAATGATAAAGTAAATAATTAGGGAGTCAACCAGGTCGTTTTGGGGATAGAGGGACTTGAACCCTCACGATTTCTAAAGTCGACGGATTTTCCTCTTACTATAAATTTCATTGTTGTCGGTATTGACATGTATAATGGGACTCTATCTTTATTCTCGTCCGATTAATTAATTCTTAAAAAGATCTATCAGACTATGATGGAGTGAATGATTTGATCAATGAATAGTCGATTCTTTTTTCAATTTTGAATCGATTCACAACAATTCTTTCATTTTTCATATAAATATAAAAAATACAGATTCGGGTCGTCATTAATCATTTTGAGATAGTATTTCAGTACTATATGTATGTCTATAAGTTTATCCTTCATACTTTCTGAAGTTTCGATGGAAGGATTCCTTTACTAACACAATGCAGTCAACTCCATTTGTTAGAACAGCTTCCATTGAGTCTCTGCACCTATCCTCTTTTATTCTCGGTTTATGAGTTTATGAAACCCTTGCTTGTTTTCATAAAACAGGATTTGGCTCAGGATTGCCCATTTTTAATTCCAGGGTTTCTCTGAATTTGAAAGTTTTCACTTGGTAGGTTTCCATACCAAGGCTCAATCCAATTAAGTCCGTAGCGTCTACCAATTTCGCCATATCCCCTTTTTTTGTTTTGTGCTGTGATTAGGATCACATTATGATGCCGACCCCTCCTTTTTTTCTTTCATTTATATTATGCTCGAATCGTTGAATTCATTAGATACCCGTTCTTATATTGAAAAGTGTTTTATACTATTTGATTTCTTGTCTATTTTCTTTCATCTATATCGGGGACCTTATTTGGTCCAATCAGAAATGATTCTATCATTTCTATATCAGAAATTCAATATATACCGCATAACATATATATTATACTATAATATATTTATTAATATAAATATATTTATTAAAATACCCCTATTTCTATCATTTTTATCGTGCTATTTTAAATACTTGAAGGGTCGATTCTTTTTTTTTTTTTTTTCGTCTTAGCTTTCACCTTTCCGACTGAAACTGGAGAAATCTTTTATTATGATCTGGATTGCACTTTTATCTTTCATTTTTATTCTTATCCTTTTCTTAGGGCAGACCTTCTATAATATAACTAAAAAAAAATGAAAAGGAAAATTTTAGTATTATTAATTTAAAATTTAATTATTTAATTAATAGCCATAACTACAACTAATAAAATGGCTATAACTAATCATTCTATTAATTTAGAATTATCTTAAAATAATAAATTATTTACTTGTAAAAAAAGCTTTTTTTTATATTTTAATAAAAAAAAGTAAAATAGAATCGTAAAAAAAATCTTACTAGCTTAATTCTAATTAAGATATTGATTATTGATAAACATCTATTTTAGAAATATATCTAAATTAAATATCGCTATATTAATAGGTATGTTATATAATAACATATTCCGATATACAATATGTTTGGAAATTTTATATTCTTATTCTTTATATTTTCATTTTTCTATATATCATATTTCTTATGAAATAGCTAAGAATGAACAGTTAATATCTACGCAGTTTACTAAATTAGTATACGTGTCCAATTTATGTTATGTGAGCCCGCTTAGCTCAGAGGTTAGAGCATCGCATTTGTAATGCGATGGTCATCGGTTCGATTCCGATAGCCGGCTTTTCTCCATTTGTTTGATTTATTTTTTTTTTACATAATTGATAATGTAAAATCAAAGTGAAAGAACCCTTTTTCCAAGGTTCACCGATCTATTTCTATTATCTCGTAGGAACTTCCAATTATGAATAAAAATTGGATTGGAGGAGTTCGGTCTCTGTAGAACAAATCACTCAAGAAAACAAGAAAAGAACCCTTAATTTTATTTATTTATATAATACAATTATTTATATACAATAAGGTTCGGATATTAATACAATTCCTCTAATTATTCTTTGTAATACTTCAG